AATATAATTACCAGGAGTAAGCGCTATAGCCTGTTTCCAATACTCAGCGGCTTGATCGAACCAAGCCTCCGCTATTTCAGAATCCCCCTGTCGAATGGCCTGTTCTCCCCGGTTGGAATAGGCGGGTCAATTCCTTCCCTTAGAACCGTACTTGAGAGTTTCCTACCTCATACGGCTCGGCAGTCAATTCTTTTGGTGTCCCATTTTTTTACCCTACCATATATCCAATTGAATGAGATTTCTCATGGATCTATCGATTTGTCTCGGGTTAACCAAAAGAGGTTAATTAGATGAGTTTCAAACTTTAATTTGGATGAAATTAATAATAAGTTTTATCTTTTCTCCCACCTTCAGAAAAATAAAGCATAGGCGCTTCGGGACTATCGTCCGTTAGATTTTTCTGAAAGGTAACTATCTCGGTTTCATATCATATAGAAATTTATATAGAATCCTTGAAAAAGACTTCTTCCTCATAAAAAAGACTTACTGTCTTTGGGATCTGATGCTACACCGCTGCTCAATAACTTAGGGGATCGGCTCTATTACATAAGTTGATTCCTAATTTTTATCTCATATCATGACATAAATAAGCAGTTCTTATTTATTGTATCGGCCCAAAACCTCGCTAATTGATCTTTACGGTGCTTCATCTATCAATTAGATCCTTTATCCATAGAATAAAGTATCTAGGCATATATATTTCTTCATATTTCGACTTCTATGAAGTTTCTTTTTTTTTGTTACAGCTGATAAAAATCGTTTTTTGGACGATGCAATATGTAGAAAGCCTATTTTTTTTTTCTAGTATTTTATTTACTAGCGTATTTATTTACTAGCGTATTTATTTACTAGCGGATTTGCTCTTTCTTTCCTTTTTTTATTTCTATAGTGGAGATAGTCGCACGTAATGACAGATCACAGCCATATTATTAAAAGCTTGTGGTAAGAACGGGTTTCGTTCTAGTGCTCGAAAATAATATTCTAAAGCTTTTGTATGTTCTCCGTTACTTGTGTAGATAAGGCCTATGTTATAGAGTATATAACTTCGATCATAGGGATCAATTTCTAGTCGCATAGCTTCATAATAATTCTGTAAGGCTTCCGCATAATTTCCTTCGGATTGAGCCGACATCCGTTACGGTCGTCATTCGATTCAAAGAATTCTCCGTTCCAAAACCGTACGTGAGATTTTCACCTCATACGGCTCCTCCTTTATGTGCATAATGAGAATAATCCATGGAATTAAAAAAAAGTCGAAATATTGTCATTATGAACTGAGCGGGGCTAATGTTTTTACAAGAAATCTCTAGCCAACCCTCTTGCAAAAGATCTTTTCTTAACATCAAGCGGGTTCGTACTAGATAAAAAAGTAAACTCCAACAATTTCTTTGTTCTCAACGCTCCTTAATTTCCAGGAATTAGTCACTTCAACAATCTTCGATGGTTATATGGGTATCCAAAGTACGAACAAGATGGATGTTTGTTGTCCCAACCATTTCTCTTAGTTCCGATCCCGATAAGGAAAGGGAATCATTTATAACAAAGTTTTCGTGTTGTTGATTCCTAGGTGTAGTGCTTCTTCCTCTATGCCGCCTATTGGTACTAGTGTAGTAGGGTTGACCCACAATACAGACCCATAGGTGTAACCTTTCGCTCAATACTCGAATCAACAATTGAAGCATCTGAGGTTGCATTAATCGGGGATACACGACAGAAGGAATTGCTTTATTTAGAAACTTCACCTTCAACAAGCGTAGATTTCTTTTTTTTTTTCAATAGTCTTTTTTTTCTATTCTGAATCATGTGTCTTTTTCCTAAGACTGAGAGCGATAAAGTAAATAAAGTAAAAAAAAAAATAGATCTAATAAGAATCAAATCGCACCATCTCTGTAATAAGTAAATGCCTCTTTTTCTCCTGAAGTTGTCGGAATGATTCGTAATAAGATATTGGCTACGATTGAAAAGGTCTTATCAATAAAATTTCCATTTATCCGCGATCTAGGCATAGGTAGCAATCCATTCTATAACTCTTTTCATTACCCCTCGTGAGAAAATAAAATGATCTCACAAACAAAGGAAGTGTACAGTACGAAATAACATAAAAGCAGACCCATTCCATTTTTTTTTTTTAAGCTATAGCCCTCCACTTTACTTCAATTTTTTTGGCAGGAATCAAGAAAAAAAAAAAGAAAGATTTGAATCCTATTTGATTTTGATTTCATCCAAATTCATTAGTATAAGAATAAAGTATAAAAATAAAAAGAATTATTCCGATTTCATCGAAGTTGAAGAATCAAAAAATTTATCCTACGGATGAGGATAGATTAGCAAAATTAGAGAAGTTTTGATTAAATTATGATCAAAAGAGGAAAAATAATCGAATAATCGTTCTATGATGAAAATAGAATAACTGTCCTTTTTTGTGTTTTGTGCATAGCGGGTATACAACATATAATCAAATATAAAAATCCCTTAGAGGATTTATGAATTTGTAATAGAT